GAAATGGCCGATACTACTGGAAGGATTCCTCTTTGGCTGATAGGTACTGTAACTGGTATTCTTGTGATCGGTTTAATAGGTGTTTTCTTTTACGGTTCATATTCTGGGTTGGGTTCATCTCTCTAGTAATCGGATGAGCTGGGTTGTAGACATGAAAAAGTAAGAACTTAGCGGGTCCTTACCCTCCTTTGTCTGATTAGAGCGGAAAGGGCCCGCGGAGTTCTTACTCTTATAATGAGACTTTGATCTATTCCATAACCTACAAATTGGTTAGTTATCCAGTCAGCATAATCAAAATATTATATTTGTTTTGTAGAAATGACAAAAAGGATCCTTTGCTCTGATGTTTCAAACCACTCTATTCTTTTGTTTCTTAATGATGTTTGTGAACAATTGAATCTAGCGGTTGATTCATAGTCCCTGCCCTTCCCCCAAAATATTAACTGGAAGCAAGAAGAAAGAACGAATCAATCGATTTTATCTATAATCCAATATAATAATTATATTGATTTCTAGGGATGAGACATCCTGCAAATCATTTCTAGACTAAACTAATAGAACCTTAATCAAAACTACTCTAAAAATAAAATAAAAACTCTGATCATATATCTATCATATAATAAATAAAGATTTGGATATTCGTAAAAATAAAATCCGCCTTTCAACCGGAACAGTCTTTTTTGTTTGAATAATTTCTCTAAGTTAGAAGTTTAACTTATATTGAATAAGTGAAGATATTGAATAAGTGAATAAATTCTATTTGCTCAATAACTTATTCACCCATAATCCTTTTTTTCCTTTGTTTGTCCACTACTTCTTATGAATCTAAACAAAGGAGTTCCGATAGACCCGGAAAAGAAGGAAAGGAATAGTAATCTTTGATGAACAGGAAAAAAAAAATAATTATTATTTTGATACAAGACGACACAAGAAAACGGGTGAAAATTCCTTTTTCTTGTGTCGTCTTGCGTCGAATAGAAGATTAGGAAGACTAGTAATCCTTCCTAAAAGTATTTGTTCCTTTCATTTTTACCATCCTTGTCTTGTATTCTCTTCTTTTGTATTTGTTTGTATGCCTATTGTTTATTACTAAAATGGAATACAAGTAATGAATTCCAGGCGTCCTGCAAAACAAAAAGAGTATAAACAAAGCAAGCAAAAGGATTTACAGAATTTTTTGATCATACATAATTGTATCGATGGACAAAAAATCGGCACTTTTTACCAAATGTTAAGGAATCTCTGGACCTAAAAATTCATTTCGTACAATTGAACTTTTTCAAACTGTTTCTTTTTAAGAACCAAAAAAACTTGTGCCAAAATAACAGATGCGAAGAAGAACAAAAGGCCTTGGACGCGTAATGGATCTTGAAGCACTATTTCTGCATCTCCCTGACCAAACCCTCCTACATTGGGATTGCTTGTTAATGGTTGATCAAGCTTAATGGATTCACCCTCTGAAACAAGAAGTTCTGGTCCTGGAGGTATAATATCAACCACTTGACGTCCATCCGATGCATCAACTATGGTTATTTCATATCCTCCCTTTTCTTTACGTACTATTTTGCTTACTATACCTGCTGATGTAGCATTATAGACTGTATTGTTACTCTTGCTACCATCAGGATAAATCTGACCCCTTCCTCTGTTCCCACCCACATATATGGGATATTTTAAGAAGTGAACGTCTTTCTTTGTAGCAGGGTCGGGGGAAAGAATGGGAAAGACGATTTCACTATATTTCTGACCCGGAACAGGACCTATCACAAGAATATTTTTTTTATTGGGACGATAACTCTGAAAAGACAGATTTCCTATCTTTTCTTTCAACTCAGGAGAAATACGATCGGGGGGGGCTAATTCGAATCCCTCGGGTAAAATAAGAACAGCACCCACATTCAAACCCCCTTTTTTACCATTAGCAAGAACTTGTTTCAGTTGCATATCATAAGGAATTTGAACAACTGCTTCAAATACAGTATCAGGAAGCACAGCTTGCGGAACTTCAATATCCACGGGCTTATTAGCTAAATGGCAATTAGCACATACAATTCGTCCAGTTGCTTCTCGTGGGTTTTCATAACCCTGCTGCGCAAAAATGGGATATGCATTTGAAATGGATGCTCGAGTTATTACATATATCATGATCGATACAGAAATGGATCGAGTCATCTGTTCCTTTACCCAAGAAAAAGTATTTCTATTTTGCATGTCCAATCATGGATCTCGGAATTTCTACAATAAATTAGATAGGGAACTAGTAAAGTTCCCTATGCACGAGTCTGTCATTGTACTGGAATAGTTGTACTGTAATATAGGACGAATACCTTGAACTGGTAGAAATAAAATATAAAGAATTAAGTAAGATTCAAAATGGTTTCTTTATAAAGGAAGAAAGATTCTGATTTATTTGATTGATATCAGGAGATCAAATGAGTTCTTCATTCATTCATTGAATGATAAATGACTACAAGCGAAGGAGATACACGATTTAAATAATGGAAAATCCAATATTTCACAATTGTATCTAGAATAACTGGAAAGGTGGAAACAAGACCAGATATAATTTGATCGTTATGAGCCAATCCAAAATCATTGTAGAACGAACCAATTATTAGTTCCCAACCATGAGTCGAGTGAAATCCAATCCATAAATCAGTAACTAAAAGAATCGAAAAAGCTTTTATTGTGTCACTTAAGTTATAGAGGAATTCCTGAACCCAAGAATTAAGAATGACAAGTTCCTCATTACCCAAAATAAAATAACCACTTAGAATAGCGAAAGAGATTATATTTGTCGAGAAATGCAAAATGATATGGAGATGATATTCATTGTGTGTTTTGACCAATTGTATCGTTTCCTTGTGTATTCCTATACGAAGTTTTTGTATATGTGTCTCCGGGTACTCCTTTATCATTTCGTCCAACAGAAAGAGTTCTTCTAATTCTATGAATCTTTCTAGAACGTTTTTCTCTTGAATGATATTCAAGAGAGTTTTGGATTGCCCGGTATTCCACCAATTTGTAACCCAAAGTTCCAGACATTTATTAAATGAGAGAGAAACCCACCAGGGCAAAAATACTATAGATACAAGATATGGGAAAGAAGGCAATGCTTTCTTTTTTTTCATTTTTTATCTGTGAATTGAATCGTTAATGAACCTGCTTCATTCGTTGACTCTATATGATATTTCTCTGAAGCACGAGTTCTATAACAAGGTATTGAACCTATGGGTCTATTCATTCCAATTTTTGTGTCAAAATTGAGTTTAGTTCTTGGATCTAGAAGGAATATAGAAATGGGATAAGGGTTCGCCCTTTTCGGATAAAAATGCAAAATCAATATTATTCCTAGATATCTCAATTGGGCAAATTTGAATGGGCAAATTCGAAGCAATTTCATCTTCATTTGTTCCTTTCTATGAATACTCGAAAACCCACTTAAAATAACGAATCGGATTTAGAAATGAAAACCCCCCTCAGTTAATTATTTCGAAATGTTTCACCGCCTAGCCACAACCAAGGAAAAAGAAAAAGGGTATCATCAAAATTTTGGGCCTAAAAAGATGAGATGAATTACGTATTACGAAATAAATGTTCGGATATATTTGATGAATCCCTACTTATTATATTAGCCTTAGATTAGCCTTTTTTCTAGTAGAAATTTTCTAGTAGAAAAGAATTGAGTTGGGATCCATACGCATACGAAATACTTTTGGTATACAAATGGTATACAAAAATTTCTTCTTTTCTTAATTTTCTTCTTTATTATAGTATAGTTTATTATAGTTATTCCATATACGCCCTCCTGCTTTTTTGGTTTATTCTATGGGAGTCACCACGACAAAGGAAGGAGGAAATAGAATAATCTAACATGTTTTGTTCAAATGAACATTCCAAAAAGACTTCAATTATATTAAAAAGGGAATTAGCAAGTTCCTTCCCCCATGCCAAGAAAACATTTATTCTTTATTGTGTTCAATTCATTTCAAAATACTTCAATTGGTACGCCCAAGAAATAGGCCAATTCGGCAGCTTTTTGTTCAATTTCTCGTGGAGTAAAATTCTCATCAGTACGAGTCAAGGGAATGGCCCCTTGACCTCTGATTTCCATATAAAGGACACGACGAGGATAAAGACCCTCTTTAACCTCAATTCTGATTGATTGGATATCTCTCATAAGGAAGCGAAGGAAGATGCGACGATTTATTCCAGGAAATCCCCAACGAAAAATGCACACAATTCCTTCTTTTCTATCGAATCGGTCATAACCACTACCTACATTCCACAAAATTGTGCACCACAAATAGGAGCTAACGAACAGACCTGCGATCCCGTAAAAAGACATCACGATTCCTTGTGGAAAAAAAATAATTTGCTGAGATGGAAATATGGATATCAGATTCCTACCAAGATAACTGGAAGTTCCAACCGCTAAGAATCCTAGTGAACCTAAAAAAAGGATACAGGCCCAGCAAAAATTACTTGTTTTTCGAGACCCCCTTATAAGTTCTATCCATATATGTTCTGATCGCCAATTCATACTATACTAGATCCAGTTGCATTCGATTGGAATTGAGAGAATAACCCAAATTTGACTTTACCTTTCTTGATCCCGAAGTAACTTTCATCAACTAGCACTATTCTGATGTGGAGTAATTGGTTAGATACATTGACTTTCTATTAAAAATATTTACTGATCCGTTTTTAACCAGCTATATATATATATACATGCATTTATGCAGATAGCATGTATCCGCATACATAACAGTTCTTTCATTTGTGTGTGGAAAGAGCCACATATCGTACCATATTGCACTAAAAAAATATCTGTATTATGATACAGTGTTGAAATAAATTGATAGGATTTGGTCCCATTGGATCTAGACAATCTTATTTTTTTGGACATGAAGAGATAAAGAAGCCATTGCAATTGCCGGAAATACTAGGCCCACTAAAGGCACAAAAATAGAGGGTAAGTTGAGATCTGTCATAGAATGGGTGCCTCGATTTAATATTTGTATCTATATATTTGTATCTATTAGAAAGATATCTTATGATATGATAAGTATATCTATTATAAGTAATATTAGGTAATATTGACTATTGTATTTTATATAATATTATACTACTAAGTATATATAAACAATTAAGTATATATAAATATATAATTTATAAATAATATATTTATATTAAAATAGAAATTTGAAATATAAAAATAATATTAAAATATTAAATAAAAAAAAAAAAAAAGGATAGATAATAAGTGCAAAAGTGTAGAACTAAATTAAGTGTACCTATTCATCTTTCTACACGAATATAAATAGGGTAATCTTCTTTTACAAATTTTTTTATTCTTCTTCTCCCATCCTTATGTTCTTTCTATCTTTCTTTCTAATCTAATAAGGAGTTTTTTATTTAAAAGGAGTTTTCTTATGAAAATTAAGTTCATTATGAATTCGCGACTCTAAATAATAGGATCCAACAAACAGGGATTCATAGTAAAAATGCGATAGATGTAGAAATTATTTTATTTCATTTCCATATTTGATATTTCTTTTTATTTTGATATTTTTTTTTTCATTATTGTCTATCTTAATTAATGCGTAAGATAGCCAGATAAAATTCTTTTTATTTCCCCAAATTCGAATTCCTCGGAAAGAGAAATTCACTTTTTTATTTTATCCTGTTGATAGAGGTTCATAATACCTAATCATGAATAGGGGTAAGATAAAAAATAGATCTGGATCCGGAAGAAAAAAAAATTATCCGAAACTTCTGACTCTTACTAGAAAGTGTAACTTATATCACCAAAGAACATTTTTCTTAGTTTTTTTTATTATGATGAACTAAATACTTGTTCGCTACAAACAAAATAACTGAATCTAGTGCTATACTTTAATTTTTTGAATTTTGATTCAAGGGAAAGAAACCATGGAGCTGAAATAACTCACTTAGAACACCTTTTAAAGGATTACGTGGTACGATTGGGTCGAATAAGCCTTTATGGAATAAATACTCAGCCGCTTGTGAACCATCGGGTACTGTCTTATTCAATGTTTGTTCAATTACTCTTTTACCCGCAAATGCAATGTACGCATTAGGTTCAGCAATAATGATATCTCCCAACATACCAAAACTGGCTGTTACTCCACCGGTTGTAGGAGATGTAAGGACTGGTACATAGAATAACTTTTTAGTGGATTGGTAATCATATGAAGCAGAAGATATTTTAGCCATTTGCATCAAGCTCAAACTTCCTTCTTGCATGCGTGCTCCTCCAGAAGCACACACAATAATGACAGGTAGAGATCGATTAGTAGCATACTCAATCAAACGAGTGATTTTCTCACCTACTACAGATCCCATACTACCTCCCATGAACTGAAAATCCATAACCCCAATTGCTGTGGGAATACCGTTTAGTTGACCTATGCCTGTTTGAACAGCTTCAGTTAAACCTGTCTTTCTTTGATAAGAATCAATACGATCTTTATAAGGTTCCTCTTCTGAATGAAATTGAATGGGGTCCATAGAAACCATATCTTCATCCATAGGATCCCAAGTGCCCGAATCAATCGAAAGTTCGATTCTATCTGAACTACTCATTTTCAAATGATATCCACACTGTTCACAAATATTCATTTTTGACCTAAGAAGTTTTTTATAATTTAATCCATAACAATTTTCGCATTGAACCCATAAATGTCTGTATTTTTTATTTATATCGAAATCATTAGATCTTCCTCTTATATTGAAATCACTGCCATTATTACGAGTTCTTATACTAAAACTTCCACTTTCACTACCACTTACATTTTCAGTACAAATGAAACTATAAATGTAACTGTCACTGTAATTGTCAGTACCACCTGAAATGGAACTATTAATACTGACTTCAAAACGACGATAACTATTAATGTGATTAGTCCAACTAGATTGAGTATCATACATGTAATGATAATAGTAGTGATTGTTTCTCTTAGATCCCCTATTCAAAAAACTAGAAAAAAAACCTTCTAATTCACTCAGAAAAGAACTATCATTGTCAATCTCAAAACTATGATTTTCAATATCAAAATATACGGAATAACTGTCACCATTACTATCCCTAACTAAAAAAGTGTCATCAGAGATCAAACTCCAAATATCCCTGATACCAAATAAATAATCAACATTACTGAAACTATAACTAACACTATCACTCCAATTTTTCTCCGTATCATTTAGAAGGGGTTCATCACTTCCACTGGTATGGCCAATAGCATCAAGACTTTCCATTGATTTACTTAAACCATACCTATGTTCTAACTTTAACTTCTCGTTAGACAACATCGAATTGAACCACCATTTTTCCATAGAATCTTCCTGCCCCCTATTTGATGAAAATACAATAGATGAATAGTCATTCGATGAATAATTATTTTACTATTTTATTTCCTATCAGAATTAAGCATATGAGGATTAGGATTGTTAACTAATAATAAGTGAGTATTGAAA